AGAAAAACCTAGTTTTAGGTATTTTTTCGATAAGCATCAGTGGAATCGACCATTTCGTTATATAGAAAATAAGAATTTTGAGCAGGCTGTCCGACCTGAACTATCACAATATTTTTTTGACATATGCAAAAGTGATGGAAAACAAAGAATCTCTTTTACACATCTCCCGAGTTTAGCCATTTTTTTGGAAATGATAAAAAGAAGGATATCCGCACTCAAAAAATATCCAACTACTAAACTCTCCAACTCTTGGCTTTATACCAACAAACAAAAAGACAAAAATTTGAACAACGAGTTTCTAAAGCGAATTGAAACTCTAGACAAAAATACCAAAAAGTTTGTAGATAAACCCATCTCTTTTTCGAATATACTCGAAACAAGGACTCGATTGTGTAATGACAATGACAAGGAGAGCAAAGAATACTTATCAAAAAAATATGATCCTTTGCTGAACACATCATATCGTAAAACGATTTATTCATCCTCAATCCTAAAAAGAAACATAACTCCGATAAACAATTTTATAGAGACATTTTGGATAAATCGACTTCATGGTGTCCTTTTTGTCAAAGAATTTCAACAGATAATTAGACGGGACATTAACATTAAGATATCGCAAGGTAAAAGACATAAACTACGAAAAAAAGAAAAACAAAAAAAAACAAAATTCATTAATTTGATTAATAAGGTATTTACTAAAAAGAAACTATTAACACTAAGTTCGGATTTATTCACTTTATTGGCTAGAGAGGGGGGAGCCGTCGGTAGGAATCTAGATTGGTACCCTAGGAATCGTCGTCTTACGGCGGATTTCGACAGCCGTATTTTGATTTGGGTAAAATCTTTATTATCTAAATTTTTAACTAATGTTAATGATCAAAAAATTATTAAAAAATCCCCTAGCCTCAAAAAAATAAGTAAAAAAGTCCGACGATGGGTATACAAATTAAGAAGCGAAATAGAGGTACGACAGCTAGTGTTAGAAAACAAGAATGCAGCGGGTATTCAAATCGAAACAAGAGACGTCCGGTCTACACTCATTTTTTCCGTTCCCAAAGAAATGTTTGATGCGGCCAAAGACCTCTTTGATGAGGATCCACAGACTAGTTCCTCGGATCCACAGACTAGTTCCTCGGATCCATCAGTAAAGCAAAACCTAAATCTGTTATCCTTTGACAAAAGATCAGACTTTCTAAGAGATCATATCGTGCATAGTCTGTTGCCTGCAAGGCGTAAAGTGACATGTTTAAAAGGGTATCAACCGCATCCGCGTGGCGGTCTTTTTGTGAATGCAGGACACCGAAGATTTATTTTTGAGTTTCTTTTGAATCGTAATACCGCCGCGTTTATTAAACGAGAGTTTAGAAAGTGGATGAAGAAAGGGAAGGTGAAAAGATTCAAAATTCTAGAGTCTACAAAGTCTAACATAGAAAAACAAAAACAGGAAGAGGCGAAAAGAAAAAGAGTAATAGCAAAAAAAACAGAAGAAGACGAAATACAAAACGAACAAATAAATGCAATATTCCTGTGGGATGCCGTTCCATATGGAATGGTAATAAGAACTGTGGCGTTATTAGCTCAATCTTTTTTCAGAAAACGGGTTTTATTACCTTCAGGAATAATTGCGAAAAATATTCTGCTTATACTCCAAGGTCAACCTCTTGAATGGTATGAGGATTTCAAGAAATTGAAGAAAGAACAGCATCTGATATGTAGTTATGACGGTTTTCCACTAAACAACCCAGGATTGCCGGAAGATTGGGATCTAGATCATATTCAGATAAAAGTCATATTTCCTTTCTATTTGCACCTGTCGAATAAATTGGAATCAAGATCCTTTAAAACAACAAAAAAAGACGTATTTTTTTTTAACAGTTTGGGGAGCGGAAACAGAAATTCCGTTTGGTACCGGCGAGAAAGGAATTTCCGCTTTTCAACCCATTTTAAAGGAATTCCAAAAAAAACTTAGACAAAATAACTATTTTCGAAGGCTAATGGTTTTCATTTTTCAAAAGTAAAAACAAAATTATTTAAAGAACTTTCAAAAGAAATAAAAAAATTTAAAGAACTTTCAAAAGAAATAAAAAAATTTAAAGAAGAAAAAGATTCCCTAATAAGCAATCAGCACGAATCATTGAGTCAACTTGCACCTCCGAGTTGGACAAATTCTTCATTTAGATTGAAGTATCTGACTGCTCAAATAAGTACAATTCGAAATCAAATAGCAAGAATCTCAAAAGAGAAAAAAAAAGTAACTCCAAAAATAAATAATAACTMAGATCDTTTGGAAAAATGGGAAATATTAAAAAGAAGAGGAAAGGCTCGAATGATTCGTAAATTACCCATTTTTTTGAAATTTTTGATTGAAGTAATATACACAAATACATTGTTATCTATTATTGATATTGTCAAAAAGAGGATAGAACTTTTTCTTTCATTAAAACAAATTATTGATAAATTCATTTCCGAAAGAAAACAAAAAATAATTAAAATAATTAAGAAAAAAAAGAACAATCGAATTCCGTTTAGCTTGACTATAGAAAAACCATTCGATAATACTATTAATTTGGAAAGTCGTTTTTATAACTTATCCTATGTATCACAAGCATATGTATTTTACACATTAGCACAAATCCAAGCTAGTAATTTGTATAAATTAAGATCTGTTCTTGACGATCACGGAATCCCTTTTTTTCTTAAACCCGAAATAAAGGATTCTTTTGAAACGCGAGGAGTGGTTCGTTCAAAATTGGGGGATAAGAAACTTCCGAGTTATGAAATGAATCAATGGAAAAACTGGTTAAGAGGACATTATCAATACAATTTATCTCCGATAACATGGTCTAGATTAATACCAGAAAAATGGCGAAATACAATTCATGAGCGTCATATAGCTAAAAAGGAAAATTTATGCAAAAGACATTCATATGAAAAAGACCAATTACTTGTAAGTAATTCCGACAAAAAATTTGAAGTATTATTAAATCAAAAAGATGATTTTCAAAAAAACTATAGATATGATCTTTTAGCCTATAAATTTCTTAATTATGAAAATAAAGTCGAGCGCTTTTTTTCTAGATCTCGAAATAAAAACCAGGAAATTTGTTACAGGCCTGAAGAAATTCTTCTAGATAGGCTTATGCTGAGAAACATGCCTATTCATATTCATTATTATCTAAATAATAATCTAGGAAGGGTGGATACTCGATACACGGAAAAAGCGGCCGATAGAAAATATTTTCATTCGAAACTTCTCACGAGACAAAAAGGACAAAAAGTCGATATTGAGACCTGTACCATGACCTGGACCATGATCGCTACCAACGATACCAACAGGAATCAAAATACTCACTTTCACAAAGGGTTTTTTGATTGGATGGGAATGAATGAAAAAATGCTAAGGTATCCCAAATCAAATCTAAATCTGGAACCTTGGTTCTTCCCAGAATTTAGATTCCTTTGTGATGGATATAAAACGAAACCTTGGTTTATACCAAGTCAATTCCTTCTTTTAAATTTCAATATAAAAAATAAAAAGATCGAAGCAAAAGAACCCACAAGTTCCGAAACTATTAGCTTCTATCAAAAATATTCTGGAAGGAAAAATAAAAAGCAATTCCAAAACATAGACCAAAAAAATAAAGATTCCCAGGAACCAAAGTTCAACGTCACCCTGGCATCTTATTTTCTTTTTCAAGTGGGCTGGTTGAACCGGGATCAAGCTCAGAAAGTAACGCAAAATTTAGATATATCTGTTATGCTGCTTAAAAACATAAAACAAAAAAAATTTGAAAGGTTGAGTCGATTCGTAATCTATAAGAGAGAACTGGATTTGGATCTAATGTCGTCTCAGGCAAGCTTTTCTTTGAGAGAATTACTGACCGGGGCACATCCAACAATTACAATTACTCTAGACCCCTTACGTCTGCCTGGAAAAAAAGAAGGACAATTTATTATGTATCAAACCATAGGGATTTGGTTAATTCATAAGAGTAAGCAGCAAACTAATCAAAAATACCAAGAACAAAGATATTTTTCTAAGAATCATTTTAATGAAGCTATTTCAACACATCAAAGAATAAGCGAAAATCGAGATAAAAATGGTTTTAATTTGCTTGTTCCTGAAAATATTTTATCGTTTAGGCGTCGTAGAAAATTGAGAATTCTAAATTGTTTCAATTCAAAGAATAGAAATGATATAGATAGAAATCCGGTATTTTGGAACGAAAAGAACATAAAAAACAGCACCGAAGTTTCACATGACACTAAGCAGCTTGATAGAGAGAAAAATCAATTAATGAAATTAAAGCTTTTTCTTTGGCCGAATTATCGATTAGAAGATTTAGCTTGTATGAATCGTTATTGGTTTGATACGAATAATGGCAGTCGTTTCGGTATGTTAAGGATACGTATGTATCCACGATTGAAAAATCGATTTTATCTATAATCCTGAATATATCCTGCATATACCCCACGATAGATGGGGTATATGACAGTAAACAAATATACAGATCACATGTCTTGTCTAACATTTCCTTAACTGTTTCAATTAGATTTCGAAATGAATCAACAAAACCTTCTAAATTTCTTCATTGTAGGCCTAAATTCAAATTCTTCGATAGAAAAATGTACCAACCCTTTTCTATCCCTATCTAAATCCAATTTCAAATTGAATTAATTGATTTGAATTCAGAAAATTAGGAGTTCATAAACATAAATAAATTCGGATTATATTATTGTATATACCACATTCAAATTAATGGCATTATTATTACTGATCGGTAAAATCCATATCTGTAACATATTTGTAAAAGGGGGACTTTTTTATGGTAAAAAATTCATTCATTTCAGTTATTTCTCAAAAAGAAAACAGAGGGTCTGTTGAATTTCAAGTATTCAGTTTCACTACTAAGATAAAGAGCCTGACTTCACATTTGCAATTACACAAAAAAGACTTTTCATCTCAGAGAGGTTTGCGAAAAATTGTGGGAAAACGTCAA